TGAATACAGCAAAAGAAGACTTCCTTTTTTGTGTTGTGCTTCGCTAGGTCGAGGTAAGTAAGGTATACGAAGGAAAAGCCTATTTGACAATGAAAGTGACCAAAGATATTCGTTTTTCAAAAAACTTTAGCTTGTACACAAATACAGCAGGCCCTTCCTAAATCCATGTGAATTCCTCTTCGTAGTTTTTCAGTTCACCAGGCCCGTGAAATGATTTGACTTCCAAAATTCAATAAGATTGGGGATATCAAAAGAAAGGGAGTCTCACTAATTGTTTTATTGTGGATATGAATATGTAATTCGCCTCCGAAGATTAATGACGAAAGGTTGGTTTGTTTATCTGTAATTGAAAAAATCAATATTGATTGGATCCATTGATATGCGTTTTTTCTTTCATCTGCTTAAACGATTGCCGTGAGTAAACGTATAGGAATAATTGGATTTCACTTAGTTACAAGCAAGAAATAAAAATGAAGAAATGAAAATTATACAATTTTTGTTTTTTTTTCATTTTTATTTTCTAGGGCTATACGGACTCGAACCGTAGACCTTCTCGGTAAAACAGATCAAACTTATTATTATTAAAATGATCTGAACTGTTTCAAAGACCCAACATGCATTTTTTTTGCATTGGGCTCTTTCATTAACTGATATAAATATCAGTTAGTCTGCCATTTTTTTTCTTGACAGAAAAAAAGATAAGGAAATGGCTCCATGTGCTCTGATTCATTATTTGGGAGCATTACCAAAGTGTTTCAAAGGTGGGATTATCTTGACGTAGGTCTGTCTCTGGCCTAGATCAACCTAAGTTAAATGAAGTCTCTATCGTTCTGCTTAAAAAATCAAATATGAAACTTCATACACCTTAAAGTTCATATGACGAAAAGAGATTTTTTTGAGGTCCTTATACTCATTATGCCTAGCATTGAATAGACTGGGTATTCACCTTATCAAGATCTCAAATCACTGATGGGGTCTGTTTGGCACCTCCTAAATGGGCGTCCTAATTGTACCGAACCCTTTGTCAGGCTATGGTTCCCTCAAAGTTATGGAGTAAGACATCGATTTCTCAACAAGATCAATTTTTCTGATTGTATGATGAACTCCCTTGAAAAACATTGGCGCGCGTGTAAACGAGTTGCTCTACCAACTGAGCTATAGCCCTTAGTGCTTGTGATACATATTTTATCATGTAGATAAATTCTTGTCAAGATAAATATTCCATGATCCAACATCAACAATCTTTGATCTCTTTGAATGGTATTCCTTAGATTAGTATTGCTTATAAGTAATATGATATTTATAATCCATCGACAGGATGGGTTTCATTTGGTTCTCTTTGGGATGATAAATGACCTACTTAACTCAGTGGTTAGAGTACTGCTTTCATACGGCGGGAGTCATTGGTTCAAATCCAATAGTAGGTAAAACTTATTAGATACCAGAGTCAATGGTATCTAATAAGGTTTACGACCCACCTTTAGTGATATTTATTTTTTGATTTTGTATCTTTTCTATTTCATTTTTTAATTGGAAGTTTTGCATCAGAATTGGATTCTGTTTGATTGTAGTTGATTGTATTCACCCGACAGAATCTAAATAGGATTAGAAAGAGAACTTCTTTTTATTATTCGAACGTACCAACTAGTTATGAAATCGGATTGATAGCCTCCACCCGTGTTCTAGCTCGTCGGAGAGCTAGATTTGCCTCAATTTTTTGTCTCCTTCCTTCAGCCTTTTTCACATTAGCTTCCGCTATTTCAAGAGTTTGCTGAGCTTCTTGTGGATCAATGTCACTACCCTTCTCCGCATCATTTACTAAAACAGTGATCTCATTATTGCCTATTCTAGCAAAACCACCCATCAGAGCCATCGTTAACCATTGGGCGTTAAGGCGTATTCTCAAAATCCCTATATCTACAGCTGTGGCAATAGGGGCGTGATTTGGTAATATGCCAATTTGACCACTATTAGTAGATAAAACGATTTCTTCCACTTCTGAATCCCAAACAATTCGATTAGGGGTCAGTACACTAAGATTTAAGGTCATTTCTTCAAATTGCTCTCCATTTCTAAGTTCATAGCCTTCGCGGTAGCTTCATCGATATTACCTACCAAATAAAAGGACTGTTCAGGAAGACCATCTAATTCTCCGGAAAGGATCAATTGAAATCCTCGAATTGTTTCCGCTAGACCAACATATTTCCCTGGAGAACCGGTAAATACTTCTGCTACGAAAAAGGGTTGTGATAAGAAACGCTCAATTTTTCGCGCTCTTGCTACGAGTAAACGATCCTCTTCGGATAATTCGTCCAATCCAAGGATAGCTATAATGTCCTGAAGTTCTTTGTAACGTTGTAAAGTTTGCTTAACTCTTTGGGCGGTTTCGTAATGTTCCTCACCAACGATCCGAGGTTGAAGCATGGTTGACGTTGAATCTAAAGGATCTACTGCTGGATAAATACCTTTGGCAGCCAATCCTCTTGATAGTACGGTAGTA